CAGTGCCTGTAGTGATTTCCTAATTCGGCAACTTCGCCTACTAAAAGATCAGTTACAAGAACACAGTGCTTTTTGTGGTTCCCTGCGTCAGAGAAACCACGCTGCCGGGGCGATCCAGTCACCCGGAGAAGATTTCTTTTCTTTGCTGATTCCTCTCAATGAAATTTGCCATGTTGCACTAAGTTACTTACGGATGTATGCATGCAGTCCGGGAACACTTTGGGGTGAACACCCATCCGAACAAGTAGGGTCAATAGTTCAGCATTTAGGCCGTAACATTTAGCAAAAAACGAATCTTAAACCCAACAAGTGCTCTCCGAACCAAGCTAGATAGTCTCCTATCACTAGGCTCACCAACCAACCTGGACTTTGATTCTTTCTTATTATTCTAACCGGATATCAAAACCATAAGGATTGTTTCCAGCCAAGAGTTCCCATATGACATAAGCGCTCTTGGGTGGGGTGGGCCCTCATTCGCCAGGTCTTTGAGTGCCCGTCGTACCACGTGGTTGGTACACTAGGCTGATCGATACTTTACTTTGAGGATCTGGCACCTGCGCCCGACTCGGTCTGCCAGTGAATTTTGGCTCTACGTCCGGTCGTGCGTGGTATGTTCGCGATTCGTACAAATGGAAGGCATCGCGTACGTTAACCTTCCTTTATTGGGCTGGGCCATTCCATCTTTGAGAAGGGGCCCAATCTCGTATTTTATGGTCGGCGTGGCAATATGCTTAGCTTCGTAGACTGGTTTCCCAGCCGTTGCAAAGACTTCGCGGGAACGGTCAGGGGCGCGATTCGCCAAGCTAGGGCAAACAAAGCCGTCCGGCCCTACCAGATTAAGAATGCGAAGGCCTTTCCTTCGAAAGGAGAAAAAAAAGAGCTATGCTATTGACCGACCCTTTCGTACTTACTTCGAATCAATAGGCCTATCATTTTTCATGAGGCGGGCCAAATAGAGAATGAAATGAAAAAATAGGGGAAGGGGGATGGTCGCGCCTTTTATTTTGTTTAAGGGCTGCTCGCCTTACTAAAGTACCAAAGGCTTTCACGGCTGGACACCCCTACCTTAGAATCTAAGCCCTTTGAAGCGCCAGTAGTTGTAGCAGTGGGTAAGGCTTTCGTTCAACTCGCTCCGGGTTCCGATCTATATGACCTCCAGACAGTACAAAGTACACCTCTTCCGTAGAGGCAAGCTGGTAGTAACCTAACCTTTTAGAGTCGGGGGAGCCAGCCCTTAACTCTATCAATAGAGAAATCTTCGTGCGTGGCGTGAGTTGGAATCCTAGAAAAGATCGATTGAGACTCCCTCCCCGGTTCCACGAAGATCTCTACGTACTTGTCTAGTCCAGGACAACTGAGATCTTCCGGTCTGCGTGCGTGGGAGCAGCTGAAACAAAGAAGAGTCTGGCCCGCTCTTCATTCGGGCCCCCGCCTTACAAATGGGCCGTCCCCTTCGAATGGTCCTTCGACCCTCGTTTGATTCCGACGGCCGGCATAGATGAAATCTCATGAGACCCGCCCACTTACAAAAAAGCCCTGCCCTGGCACCTTCGCTAGACGGAGAGTAAGCGACTTCTATTAGCACCGGACCGTCGAGTCGAATTGATCGTGTCATGTGCAACGTCCATCAATGGTGGTTCATTAATGTCCATAGATTTAGACTCCTTCCCCCTTCCCTTATACGCAAAAGATCGAGAGGGGCCCGAACCAAACCGAGAACGTAAACAGAATTCGACTCACTCTCGTATGGCTCGCCCTCGAGCCCTGGGCGAGTCGGCCGGGTCTTTCCCTTTTGCCAGATCTATAGAGATATTACGAGTCCTCCGTCCCAGATTCCCTCGCCGCGGCCATCTGGTTCACCGGTACTACCAAAAAGTCTCATGCTTACGTTACTGTGACTGATATATAAGTATGATCTCGGACTACGAAGACCCAGTCGTGCTTCTGGTTTCCATTCTCATCATCATATTGAAGGAAACTCCTCGTGCTCTGCCATAAGAACTTGGAGTCCGTATCATGGTGAAGGTAAGGTAACGCTGTGATTCTTGCTCAAAAAACTGACCGAACACGTTCGAGTTATTGGCTCGTCCGACCCGGCAGCATTCATGAGTCGCTCGTTCAACTGTCCCTCGGAGACACGGTCGAGAAGTGCCATGCATGGTCGCCCCCCCCGTCCTTTCTTTCTCTCGGTCCCACCAGGGCGGGCCCCTCTGGGGTAATAAAGAAATGGATAAAAAAGGGGACTTCTGCTACGGGCTATGCCACCCATTACTTATGAGGGAAGTAGCATCCGTCCCATCGCAAGCACCTACAATGTTATGATCACATTGGTTTACCCTTTTTGGTAGTTCAACGGACGGTCGCCCCTCCAACAAGAAAAGGTAGAAATATGGAAACTTCTCTGCCATTTAGATCGGAGAATTTATAGAGGAAATCGGGTTTTAAATTTCCAGAAACCACACGATTATATAGCCAAAGGGAATACGCCGCGCCTAAAATCATCCCAAGCGCTGCTAATGTGGCTACTAAGCTATTTCTTTGGAAAGCTCCTACTAAGATTAGAAATTCCCCGATAAAGCTGCTAGTGCCGGGTAAACTCATATTGGCTAAAGTGAAAAAGAAGAAAATGGTAGAGAAATTCGGCATGGTGCTCACTAAACCTCCATAATATCTAACAAGTCGAGTCTTATGTCGGTCATATAGAACACCAACACATAGAAAAAGGGCTGAAGAAACCAGTCCATGACTTAACATAAGTAAAATGCTACCTCCAATTCCCTGTATGTTCGATAGAGCCTAATATTCCCCCGGAGTACGCCGCTTACCCCCCGAACCGTACAAGATAGTTACCACCTATCATACGGCTTTCTAACTCCACTTCTTTTTCTGGTTGTTCCGCTCTGTCGGATCGATGGTAGTCTCAGAGATCTGGTAACCTCCGATATTTTTGAGCTTCCTGCTTCCGTTTTGAGTTGCGCATCTTTCTCCCCGGGGCATACTAGAGTATCACATCGTAGACCCCCACCCCAACTCTATCTTCCTTATCAGTGAACCGGAACATAGTGCATAGGTACTCTTCGATGCTGCGAGGACGAGACGAGGTGACATACTACGATTACGCACTGAAGTTCTGCCCTTCGGCTCGGCATATGGAACCTCTAAACTGCTCCCTCGGGATAGGTAGGCCCATCCCCCACCCCCCTTTCCCGAGAGGCGGCCGGGCTGTGTTTCCCCAGCGGCCACCCAGTGGCGGCAGAAAACGAAAAAGGGTGGGCTCCGCGCAGTTCGCGTTTTATTGTAAAGAGAGAGCTTTTCATTCTCTTATAGAAGCCCGCGTCCACGCGGGTAAAGCCCAGCGAAGCTGCAGGGAGCACTGAGCAATGAGGGGATGAGGGCGACTCCGCCCACGGGTTGGACCACACCACAGGCAAAAGTCCTTCCACGGCAAGAGAAGGGTGACCGGAGCAAGAAAAAGGAGCTAGTCGTTGGAGGACAAGGCTCGTTCCGTGCGACTCCACAGAAGAGTACGCGCGCTAGAAAAGGCAGCCAGCTTAAAAACGCTAGCTAGCAACTTTTGTAGCCTTTTTTTGTTTGGTTGCCTACGCTTGCTCTCCGGGGCGCGCTACGGCAACACCCCCTGCTTGCTTCTTTCTGTTCGACGCGGAGCTCGCAGCCTCCCCACCCTTGCTTAGCGTTCCACTTGTGATCCTGGAGGATTTGGAGAAATGCGCCCGACCATGAAGAATGGATTTTCGCTTTTCTTTCATGTGAACGGCCCTATCTTGTAAAGAATGGTTTTTCGTGCTATAGACCACGTTGAGAAAGACCAACCAACAACACAAATAAAGACCGTTCCATTTGGGTACCTCGAAAGGGAGGTGCTCTTTATGATGCTACGGACGGCTGTCCGAAGTGCATGCAATGACGGGCTCAGATAGGATAGGATTGTGCGCGCCGGGCCCTTCGGGTGTCCATATTTTGGCCGACCTTAGCGTAGGCCCCTATGTTATGCGGCCGTAATATTTTTATACCTTCCACCGCTGTTACGCCAGAAATCCAAGGTTCCACACGAGCTCCTGTTCTGCGGCGTGGTGGCAGGACCGCTAGGGGATTGGCTCCGGGTGTAGGTAGGGTCAAATCCGCAGGGGTCATGCAAATACATAGGCCCCTTCCCTTCTGCCGAGTTGTTTAGAAGGCGCTTTCCGTTCTACGGTCCCTCGGAGCGAAGGGTTAGGCAGGTAGTACGGGCCCTCTGACTTCCAGCTATGTGCTGTGTGCGACTCCCGCGAAGCGAATGAAGGGAAGCTCTTCGAGCTTTCTCCGCCAGCGGCTTATGTAGTGGTCGGCATTCCTGCGTGCTCCGACTGATCCCCACTGGAGATTAACACGGATCAGGGGGTCTTGGAAACTGTCGTGACGCTTTGGTGACGAAGGTCACCGGGGTGACTATGGAAGGATTCCGTGGTAGTCTCTGACTCCCTCCAACTCAATCAATATCAAGAACATGTCGTGAGCATGGGGGTTTGGCCGACTACTAAACTCTATACTATTGGCTAGGGCTAGGCTAGTTATAGCTTCTATAGTGAGTGGCCCTTCCGCTTTGATCTAGTTGTAGTTTGTATTGTACTAAATTGAACACATATCAAAGAAAGGCGATCAATCAATAAGTAGTTGCCCTTCTCCGGCCCGGGAAAAGCAGCGAACTCGTTAAACTAGGGGCTTTTTTATTCATGGTCGCTACTGTTGTATTGTATATTGTCGGGGGAAGCTACTGCTTCTACGACAGCTCCGCTTCCTCGTCTTGCTTCTACTTTGCTTGTTTGCGCGAAGGCTTAGAGTCCTTTTCGCTAGGTCCAAATTCGTCAAAGCGAAAGATCTGATCCAACGGAAATCCCGCATATTGAGCGCAGCTGATATGTGGCTACTAGGCGCGATCATCTCACATGCCATAAAAAAAATACTTCTTTTTTTTATGGCCCGTCATATAAAGATAGAATAGATATGGATAGAGAGACATTCTATTGATTCGCGAAATGGCTCGTCGATCCAAATGAATCATTCTTCTGGTCTCTCTCTGCCCCCCGCCCCAAAACTTACCCACGACACAGCGCCCATTCGTTTCGCGCGCGGGAAGGCAACGAAGTTCAGTTCAAAAGACCGCAGCGGAGTGGAGCAGCCGCGACACGAAGTTCCTTACCTTAGCTGGATCTCGCTGGTGCCACCTAAACGGTAGGTATAGGCGGCGGATGTCTGACGTTTGGAGTTGTCGTTCGTGCACCTGTCCCCAATAGAAGAATGAGTGATCCCTTCCCCTGCGGATCATGGCCTTACCACTAGGTCCCCGATGGCCTGCGGGGGATTCGGTATAGCAGCTTACGTTCGTTTGCGCTGCGCGTTCCCGCTGGACTGGACACGTGTTAGCTGTAGGAAGTATGGTTACGAAAGTGACTTCGGTTCGCCAGTTCAGGCTCAACTCCTCGCTTTACGTTAGCGGACTTACAGGTCGGGCCGGGGCTCCACGCTCTTTCTTTCTGTGTGGGACGATGCCGGGGAATGTGTCGAGGCGGCGAACAACAACAAGACAACTAACTACATTTGCTTTTTCCCTCCATGAGATGAGCCAGTGCATTGGACCGATGGATAATAGAACTGAGCAGGCCAAAAAAGCGCTTGGGCGCTCTACATACGATGTAGACTCCATCAGATACATATCGATTTATTTATGATGGATCCAGAATAGATAGATATCTTGTATCATCAATAGATAGAAAGAGGTCAACCCTTATTATTGATAGATTCCCTTTCGATCTATCAGAACAGATCAGGCCATCTATCAATCGATTTGAAAGGTTCATCTCGCTTTTCGTTCATTTCAGCCACGCCATAATAGCCGCCACAATAAGAAAGAAGCAAGCGAAACAGCTAGAAGCGCTCGCTTCGCCGCGCCCAACTATTCTTATTCACGGGAAAGCCAACCGAAAGATTCGATTCGGACTTCGTAGAGCCGGTGCTGCTGCTGTCTGCGTAGGGCCGTCCCCCACTCCCGTCCCGGGGCGCTAAGGGGTTTTGTTTTAGGAACAGACGGCGGTGTTTTGCTGACGCCTCGAATCGACGCTTTTGTTGTGACATGCTATGTTTTCTCCCCTATTGCTAGTGGGTTGATGGGTCGCACGCCCGGCACACATGTTTTGGCCTTGCTTGTGTGTCCATAACTCAAAATAGGTGACCTAACGGCCGCCGCCCGACTAAACATACCAATAGTCACCAAATTCATATGGGCTACTGAGGAGTAGGCAATGATCTTCTTAAGATCGATCTGTCTTAAAGTGGTCAAGGAAGTATATATTATAGCAATCGCACTTAGAGTATAAATGAAAGGAGTGAAACAAAGTGTCGCTTCGGGAAACATGGGTATTGAAAATCTTAAAAACCCGTAGGTTCCCAATTTTAAAAGAATTCCTGCCAAGATGACGGATCCAGCCGTAGGTGCCTCTACATGGGCTTCGGGTAACCAAATATGAACTGGTACCATAGGCACTTTGACGGCAAAAGAGGCGAAAAAGGCAATCCATAGAAGGATTTGGCGCCGCTCACTAAATTCTGTGGTTAATAAAATTTGTAAATCGGTGGTTCCTGTTTGGAGAAGAATCAACAGAATAGCTAATAGCATAAAAACGGATCCAAGTAAAGTATATAGGAAAAACTGATATGCTGCCTTGATCTTTCTTTGTCTCGAACCCCATACCCCTATAATGATGGTAGAGTCAGGGGTGGCCCCAAAGCGGAATTGACCGGTGGTGGTTGGTCGAAGCTCCAGTGGGTAGCCACTCCCTTCTCAGGGAACCGTACGTGAGACTTCCGCATCATACGGCTCCGTCCCGAGCTTCCGTCGTCGGCCCTTGTCATTAGACCACTATGCTTGTCTTTTCCGCCTTGACTCTCGAATCTTTTGCTTCTCGGGTGGTGGCGAACAATGCTGCTTGCGTTGCGGGAGATGCCCGCCCGTCGGGCCCGGCCTGCTTCCTGCCCGAAGAAGGCTAGCCGGACTAGTGGTAGGGGACCCGACCGTAAAAAACCCTACCTTTCGAACCCGCCCGTTCGTTATATCTATAGATAGAGAGAGATCCGTGAAAGTCATTGCCTTATGTTATGGTCGCCCCCCGACTGACGGCCTTTACGCAACTACGACTACTGTGATGTGAGCGGTTCTATTGGTTTGATCTTTCCGGCCTCCACTTGTACGAAGATGCATGCATAAAGGGACCCGCCCCTTTATTTATCTTGATTTTCTTTATTAGGACAGGACCCTACCCTATTCTCTAACCCTCTGCCGAGCTCTACCCTGCCCGCATTTATTTTGAAGGGGGCCAAAGAAATGTCTCCACCTGCTGCCAACAGTCTTTCTTCGGAATTATACTGAACGGGTCGATCCTCCCCTCCGTTTGTTTTAGCAACTTATCCTAAGGTCTCTTCGCCAAGAACTCTCCGGCAACGACAGAG